CTCTTGTGTTTTTTGTCAAAAAAAAAAAAGAAGTTTCTTTTTTTTTTTTTTATTTGGTAAGGTAAAGAGAAAAATTCTTATTTTACAGATTCAAAGAGCCTAGGGAATTCAAATCAGGAATTTTTTTTTTGAAATGAGTCCATTTTTGAGTCGGGTAGATTGAGATTATTCCAACATTTTATATTTTATTACTTATTTTTTTTTTATTTTTTATTTGTTTGTTGCACAAAAAAACTTTTTGAATTCCCGGTAGAAAGAGATTTTCCCAAAGAAAACGCTTTTAACGCTGCCCGACACCCCTTCCTTTTCCAAAAATTTTTACGAATACGCTTTTTTGATGCAGAAGTACGTTTTTTTGGAACTGCCATTTAAATAAAAATTAAGAGATTACTCATTGGTATAGCTGGATGTGAAAGACATCTATTGTTCACAAAAAATCAGCGCTTTCCTAATTCATTCTATTTTTTTTCTAGAGAATATCTATTCAAAATAAAATAAAAAAGAAAAGATAAGTCAAAGATCCGGGAAAATCACACAAAATAGTAGTCAAAATAGAGAATATTCTTTTTTTATTTTCTTTTTCCATTTTCGAAAATATCCGTCAAAAAACCTTTTTTGATTGATATTTTTATTTCAAATCATTTCCCATTCAAATCCATATTTATAGAATCCCTTATGCAATAGAAATGGAATTAGTTGAACTTAATACAATAACGAATATGAACTAACTTAACCTTCTCTTTACTTTCATCGTTCTATATTTCATTTACATATTTCATTTACATCGAATATACAATACCTCGAGAACAGGGAGAACCCCAATGTTTTTAGTATGTTTAATAAAAACTTTATTTAATTTTGTTGTCAAACTCGGGAAAGAGACTTAATTTCACCTTTGATTTGAATTTTCAAATTCGAGGGAAACTTTAATGTCTTTCTTTCCTATGATTTGACCAATTGGAACTTCTTGATTTGAATATTGGAAGTATTTAGCAGAAAGAATAACTAAAAATAAATAAAAATTCAAAAAATTCTATTTATGTTAGTGCATATCTTGATTTTTTATTGACTCTTTTCAAAAGAGCTAAGATCCGGTGAATCGGAACCAATTAATATTAATTAAGAATTAAAAAACTTTTTTTATGGAACAGACATATCAATATGCGTGGATCATACCTTTTGTTCCACTTCCAGTTCCTATGTTAATAGGGGTAGGACTTCTTCTTTTTCCGACAGCAACGAAAAATCTTCGTCGTATGTGGGCTTTTCCAAGTATTTTATTGTTAAGTATAGTCATGATTTTTTCAACTAATCTGTCTATTCAGCAAATAAATAGCAATTCTATCTATCAATATGTCTGGTCTTGGACTCTCGATAATGATTTTTCTTTAGAATTTGGATACTTGATAGATCCACTTACTTCTATTATGTCAATGTTAATCACTACTGTTGGAATTATGGTTCTTATTTATAGTGATAATTATATGGCTCATGATCAAGGCTACTTGAGATTTTTTGCTTATATGAGTTTTTTCAGTACTTCGATGTTGGGATTAGTTACTAGTTCAAATTTGATACAAATTTATATTTTTTGGGAATTAGTTGGAGTGTCTTCCTATTTATTAATAGGTTTTTGGTTCACAAGACCTCTTGCAGCAAATGCTTGTCAAAAGGCATTTGTAACGAATCGTGTAGGGGATTTTGGTTTATTATTAGGAATTTTAGGTTTTTATTGGATAACGGGGAGTTTTGAATTTAGGGATTTCTTCGAAATATTCAATAACTTGATTTATAACAATGAAGTAAATTATCCCTTTGTTACATTGTGTGCTGCTCTATTATTTGCCGGTGCAGTTGCTAAATCTGCACAATTTCCTCTTCATGTATGGTTACCTGATGCTATGGAAGGACCCACTCCCATTTCGGCTCTTATACATGCTGCTACTATGGTGGCAGCGGGGATTTTTCTTGTAGCTCGCCTTCTTCCTCTTTTCATAGTTATACCCTATATAATGAATATAATTTCATTGATAGGTATAATAACAGTATTATTAGGAGCTACTTTAGCTCTTGCTCAAAAAGACATTAAGAGGGGTTTGGCCTATTCGACAATGTCTCAATTGGGTTATATGATGTTAGCTCTAGGAATGGGGTCTTATCGAAGTGCTTTATTTCATTTGATTACTCATGCTTTTTCCAAAGCATTATTATTTTTAGGGTCTGGATCTGTTATTCATTCAATGGAAACTATTGTTGGCTATTCTCCGGATAAAAGTCAGAATATGGTTCTTATGGGTGGTTTAACAAAGTATGTACCGATTACCAAAACCTCTTTTTTATTAGGTACACTTTCTCTTTGTGGTATTCCGCCTCTTGCTTGTTTTTGGTCCAAAGATGAAATTCTTAATGATAGTTGGCTGTATTCGCCTATTTTTGCAATAATAGCTTGGGCCACAGCAGGATTAACTGCGTTTTATATGTTTCGGATCTATTTACTTAC